TACCAAACCACGCCCCTATTGCCACGGCTGTAGATATAGGTCTTTTGAGAATACACCTCAACGACCAATGGTTAACGGTGGCTCTGATGGGTGGTTTCGCTAGAATAGGTAATAATGAGATCACCATTTTAGGAAATGATGCGGAGATGAGTACTGACATTGATCCGCAAGAAGCTCAGCAAGCTCTTGAAATAGCTGAAGCTAACTTGAGTAGAGCTGAGGGTAAGAGACAAGCAATTGAAGCGAATCTAGCTCTCAGACGAGCTAGGACACGAGTAGAGGCTGTAAATGCTATTTCCTCCTAGTCAAGTCAATACATCAAAATAATCAAAAGAAGTTCATTAGAACTGTATTATTATACACCACATTTGGATTCTGCCGATTGAACAAATCAAGTCTAATCTGATATAACGAAAAAAAAAAAAGAAAATGGGTATAAAAACTTATTAGATATCACTCAATTGACTTCGGTATCTAATAAGTTCTACCTACTATTGGATTTGAACCAATGACTCCCGCCGTATGAAAGCAATACTCTAACCACTGAGTTAAGTAGGTTATTTATCACCAAAAAAAGGACCCATCACTTATAGGATTATAAGTGGAATATCATTTCTAAGCAATACCAATCTGTTAACAGTAGACGGATCAGAGAGCTATCATGTGGGATTATGGAATATCCATCTTGACAAGAAATTATCCATATGTTAATATATCTATGACAAGGGCTATAGCTCAGTTAGGTAGAGCACCTCGTTTACACGTGCGCTAATGCTTTTCAGGGGAGCCCATTATGCAATAAACATAATTGATCTTATTGACAAATCGATGTCTTACTCCATGGATTCGAGGGAACAAGAGAACAATAGCCTGACAAATATTGGGTTCGGTCCGATTCAGGTGCGAATTCAAGTGCCAAATCAAATAGAACCCGCCATTGATTTGATAGTTGATAAGGTAAATACCCAGTCCATTCAATGCTAGGCATAATGAGTATAAGGGCCTCAAAATAACCTTTTTTCGTCCTATGAACTTTAAGGTGTATGAAGTCTCATATTCGACTCTTGCAGCGTAGCGATAGAGACTCCATCTAACTTAGTTTGATCTAGGCCGAAGGCAGACCTAAGTCAAGGTAACCCTTCTTTGAAACACTTTGGTATTGCTCCTAGATCAGAATACAAATGATGAATCAGAGCACATGGAACCATCTCATTATTTTCCTGTAAAGAAAAATATGGTGGACTAACTGATCTTTACATCAGTTTATGAAAGAGCCCAATGCAATAAAATGCATGTTGGGTCTTTGAAACAGTTCGAATCATTTCGATAATAATCAGTTTGATCTGTTTTACCGAGAAGGTCTACGGTTCGAGTCCGTATAGCCCTAATACATTCTATTTTAGTTTAGTATAGTTTTCATTTCCTCATTAGTACTTGTTTATAGACTGGCCGGTTGGTTGGTCCAAAAGTATTACCGCATGTTCATGTAAATACATAGGGACAGGAAAATAAAAACAATAAAAAACAATAATTCATTCCAATGGATCTAATCAGTATTTGTAAAATCTCGGATAAAATACTCATCTTCCTCCATTAATCTTCGTGGATGGATTACATATGACCTTTTTCCTCTTTTCCTGTCCATGATTAAAGAGTTAGTGATATATTTTTGCGTTGGTATATCGAATCCGGTCAATTTATGAAGTGAGAATCATGACATGATTCTGTCTAAAAACTTCAACAGTCACATAGATCTAGGACCTATTCTTTTCTTGTATTTGTTTTGTGTGTGGAGTCGCCTGACTAATCGCTTTTTGACAGAACAACAACCCCAATTGATTGATTCAGAGATAATGCAGAGATAATGAATTGGTCCTAAATGTATCAATTTCCTTCTTCTATATTCTATGAGTTGAGTTGGTTTTGGGATTTGGTCTGTCAAATCATTCGATAATGTCTAATTCTTTCTATTAGAAGTATCTTTCTTATGTAGATTAGATAATTTACGATTCCGTCTATTATACCACTCTGTGGTATCTTTCATTGTGTAATGTGGGTTTGCTGTAAAACAAACCCTTTTCTTGTAGTGAAATCCAACCCATCGGGTGGTCTTACTATTACTAAGTGTTATTGCCATAACAAAACAAACAAGTATTTTGGTTCATTCCAAATCGCGATCTTTCTTTAGTACTCGAGATTGGTCTGAAATGGAATGACTCTTTTTTTTTTTCATTCTAACTCTAATGAAATAACTCGATTCTTTTTATTTTATTTCTGAGAGGGTCAGTCGGTATAGTACAAGAAAAAAGTTTCGAATTTTTTTTGTATAGAAAGATATGAGTTGTTATATGTAAACTCGCAACTCAACGGATTGAATCAAATCAATTAAGGAAAATAGAAATGAAATCCAGGATAAGGAAAGGAGAAAAAAATATAATCGTTCGGTGCTTTAGATTATGTTTATGTAATGTATTCGTATGAAATCAATAGAAGCAATGAT